GTTGGGAGATTATCTAATCACATAGGGACTGCGAAGGGCCCTACCATCGGCAGCAGTGGAGAGTATTGGTCAATGGGGCCTTTACCCTGAACCAGCACTTTGCGGGGGTGAATGTTTTTATAAACATAGAAGGCTATGGCAGCTGTAAAGCCTATGCGCGGGTCTTAATTATGATTTGGCCTGAGGAGAACTCCGGGCTAACAACGTGCCAGCAGCTGCGGTAAGACGTTGACGGAGAAGCGTTATCCGTCGTGATTGGGTGTAAATACAGCTAGGCTGCTTAGTGAGTGATTATTAAAAAAAACTGCTTTAGGGTTTTTATAATAACTAACTAATGCTTGAATCGGTTAGACGTTTGTGGAATCGTAGGGGGAGCGTTAAAATGCTTAGATAACTATGGGACTTCCGAAATGTGGCAAGGCGACCTGCGATAATCGATTGACGCTGAACTGTTAAAGTATAAGTATCAAAGAGGATTGGAGACCCTCCTAGTTTATACCCTGAATAATGAATGTCAATTTTTGAAGTTAGCTAACGCAGGAACATTCTGCCTGAAGAGTATGGCCGCAAGGGCCAAATTTAAAGAGATTGGCGGGAGCTTAGATAAATGGTGGAATATGTGGTTTAATTCGATAATCCGCGGGAAACCTTACCAGTGTACGACGCCAAATATAGAAAACTAAATATCTAGTTTTATCGTTGTTTGTTCGCTCAGGTACTGCATGGCTGTCATCAGTTTGTTATGTAGGTTTACTTCGAACACAATCTTTAATAGTTTTTAGAGCGATAATTGGTGCGGTTTGAAACTAGCTACCGCCCGCATTGCTTATTAAAACTCCTTTAGCCTTTAGTGGTTAAATAGAGAGGGGAAGTCAAGTCATTATGGTCTTAATATGCTGGGCCACACACGTATTACAGGGCCAGAAACAATGAGTACCGCCTTGAGGCGTTTATTTCTAAAAACTGGCCCGGTTCAGATTGTTTATTGAAATTGATAAGCATGAAGTAGGAATCATTAGTAATCGCAAATAAGATCGCTGCGATGAATCTTTTTACGCTTTGCACACACCGCCCATCATATTCGAAGAGTTGTCTCGGTTTGAAGATTAACGAAACCTCGGCAGTTGTAGGTTGCTGTAGGGTAACCCGTCTAAAAACGAGGTGGCGATTTGGATGAAGTTGAAACAAGGTAATGGTAGGGGAACCTGTTGTTGGAGTACTCAGTAATGTTGATTTTTAGGTTACTAAGCGTGTTTTTTTATTTGTGATCTCTGCACCGAAGGGATACCTTTTTGTGTATTTAGTTATGCGTTGATGCCGCTAAAACTCAGTACAGTTTTAGAGATTTGGAGACGAGTATAAACCATCTTGATTAGTTAAGGGAAACATCCTAATAGCGACCTTTAATACCAACCGGATATTTATTAGTAGCGGCGAGCGAAGTGAAATAAACCTTAAAATTGCTGAAAGATTTATTAATTTTTAAGGTTTTGGAATAGGCCAACCGTAGCGGGTGACAGTCCCTTGTGTTTGTGTGTTTATTCCGTATATTGATAATCTACTAATTAATACCCTACGTGGCCTTGTGTTTTATTTAGATTATTTGTCGGCAATGTTCACCCTGTTTGAGTTCTTTGGTATCCTCGCCCTTGTATTTGTTTTTATTTTTTTTCGGCTATTCTTACTTAACTCGACACTCACCTCGGCCCCAACCAACGCGGCTTCACGGAGTACTACTTTTGCCGGTGTAGCGCCGAACGCAACTATGCAAGCGGATAACCATCTTTTTTTTGTTCTAGGGACACTTAGGTGTTTTTTTTAATGGTAGGGGTATAGTTTAATGGTAAAACTTTGGTCTTCAAAACCGACGTTGGGAGTTCGATTCTCTCTACCCTTGTTGCTCCACAACCTTCGTAGATTACAAACAACTCGTCGTGCCCTACTTAAGGCGCGATTTTCTTTTTGATCGCGGTTCCGTCAGTGATCGCTCCGTGCGCTATCTGTACGCCGGAACCACTGACCGTTATTAATTTCCCGCATACCTCTTGGTTCGAGCTCACGGGCGGCATTTTTGGCCCGGATTAAACCATACCAAAACCCCCCAACCCCTGAGTATTTATACCCTAACCCCGTGTCACTGGTTTTAGTTTGGGGGTTGCTTATGCCTTTTTCAGTGACTTGTTTTTCGCCCCTCCCTACCAATTTGAAATCTATTTTCTTTATTAGTTTTTTTTCAGCAGCTACAAACCAACCTATTTCCACTACGGGCCTGGTTTGTCGAAACGCCGTTACTAGGCCCTCTAGGCCTGAAGTCACAAAACAAACAGCCTACTCTTATGGAGATTTTTTTTTTTTCCACCCAGGGACGGCGGACGTGGCCAAGCAACAATATATTTTCCAACCCTCCTCGGTGTTAGGCCGGTCACCGCTCTATATATTGCTTTTATCTTATCGCCGACGAGAGCGGTTGTTTAGTAGGGCGTTTATTGTACTTCGTTATCGTTTGTTTGTTTGGCGTGGCGTTCAACTAAGAGTTTTGTCACTTAATAGACGTCTACGACGCCTACACGGACACCATCCTGTACAGACTCAATTTTTTAGTTGGCCCTCGTTTCGGCAGTTGCGACGTACCGGATATGCTGTGCGGCACAACCCAGATATGTTGAATTTATTTTTTTGATGATATAGGGTTCTTTACTTAGGCTCGAGGGCCACCTATATTGCAGGCCTCCGGCTGCTGTCCCTCGTAACTAGCTTACCTTGATACAGTTTATTTTCGGAGGGTATATCGGGACCGGTTTTTTTTTTGTATTCTCTTTTAGCATCCCGAAGGAGACGTAGCTTCTCCTACCTGTCTGTTGGCTTTGCGCGAACACTATTACGGGTATTATTATTCCAAAAGTCGTCTCTTTTCTTGAGTTCGCAGCGTACCCCCACCGCGCAGCTGAGGGTTGATTATGGTGTTAACAAGCTGCGTGTGTTGGGCACCCCCCGATGCACTGGCCGTGTAGTGTATCGACGGCCCCTTACAAATCTTTTTTTTTCTTTTAGGTCTCGTAGGAGGGGTTCGTGCTTTATTCGACTACGTGGGGGTTTTTTGGCTTGGCGACTTTCTATTCCCCGCGTATTGCCTTGGCGTGCCCGCTTTTTGTACCTTCATCACCGCGTTCGTTGGTTTTGGTTACGTAACCCAACTACTCAGGTAACGCGACATGAGGTTTATACACTCCGAAGACAGCATTGACTTAGAGGCCGCCGATTAACACCTAACCTTATTACTAATAGACGCACGTTTCCTAAGGTTGATGTAATTTTTCCGGTTGAATGCCGAACCCGGGTCGGTACTAGTTTAACTGCGTGGGGTGTAGCTTACCACAAATTACCTTATTTACTAACCCTTTGGCGTACCTTTTTGTTGCGTGGACGCGCTCCGATTAAAAAATATAATCTTTTTAGGCCATTGACGGGCCGGTATGTTGGTTCATACTTCTCGAACTATATTAACCGTTTTTTTGAGTATTTTTTAGGAACGCGTGTAACTGCTTCTGTTAATTTTGAGCTGATTGCCCGCATAACGTTAGTGGAGTTCTTTATGACAGAGTCGATTAAGTCGCGTTTGCGACCCGCGGATAGTTTATTTTCTACTATTTTTTTTGTCAACGAGTTTATTGATTTAGTGTTTTTAGCACTTAGGGCTAAAAACTTTAATCACCTAATTACCTACCTTAACCGCCTATTGAAATCTTTAGTTATTTGGGATCATAAGCGTTTTTTGGTTTTTTTTTTTAGCGCCTTCCGTGAGCAGTTTTTACCCTACTTCGGTAATACTAATATTACTGGACTACACCTTATTGTTCGTGGTAAGATTGGTGTCGGGGGTAACTCTCGACGGCGGTCTATGTCACTTCGCTTAGGCGTAACGAGCCGCACCCATACATTTATTAACGTACATACACTAAATACCTGATTAAATACCTCCACGGGGTCCTTGGGGTTTCGGGTATTTTTGTACTATACTAATGGGTAGTTGGATGCGCCCGCACTGAATGGTATTTATATACTTTAGGTACTTTCAGTTTTTCTGTGTTTATTTGGTTAATTATTTTAACTGAACCGAGTTAACTTTGTTTTCGCAGGATGCTATATACCTTTCAAACATTATTAATTGGGAAGATGTATCGTTGTTTTTTTTGAATGATTTATTTATTGTGGTTAGGGTCATGTTTCATGTTTTTTTTTCGTTTTTTTGGTCCGTTAGTGCACTATCTTATGGATCTATATTAGATTTATTTTTTTTATCCCTCACCGAGCCTCTGTTTTTTGTTAATGCTTTTTTTCTTGATATGTTGGTGACTATCTCTTCGGTGGAAGGGTTGGGTTTGTCGTTTAATCTTACCAACTCTGCTGAGTTTACGGCTTTTTTCCCTGAGTTGTTGTTTTTCGCCCAAGAGCTACAAAATACAAACCTCTACTTAAGTTTAGTTTCTGTAGCGGCTGAGTACGATTCGTTTTTGTTTAACGCCACAAACGGTTGATTATTGGATTATGTTTTGTTCTTTACTTGGGTAGTTTTTTGTTTGTTTCTTGTTTTGGCGCTGACGACTTTAGTTTCTTTTGGGCGCGTAGGTGGTGCGTCAGGCTTGAATTTCTTTTTACTGCGTTTTTTTATTTATGCTAATAATTTTGCATTTGAGAACCGTCTGCAGTTAGACTGGGTCCTATTCTTTCTGTTTTTTTCTTTATTTTTATGGGTTCCTTTATTAATGACTTATGACGATGTGAATGTTGAGGTTGTCGAGCTTGTTCATTCTTTTATTTGTTTATTTTTTGTTTTTATTATTTGTTTTTTACTTTATAAATACTCTATACATTATTTTTCGTTTTTAGAGAATACTGTTAGTGATGGCTATTCTACGGCCTACATACTGAAGCAGTTTGTTCGCGATATTTCAAACACCTTTGCGCTTTTTTTGCGCTTTTTTTTGCTTCTCTTTCGGCTAAATATTTATGACGGTTTAGATGATTTTTTGGACTCATATTACATTTTTTTTATTGACTTTGACGAGGATAGTTATTTTGATGAGCTTTTCGTGTCGTTTGATTTTCTATTTTATTTTTCAGATAACCGCGAAGATGTTGTTTTTTATAAGCCTTTTGAGTTGGATTGGTGGGGTGATTGTTTTAGTCGGTTTTTTGTTTTATTTGGTAAGTTTTTCTTTTTTTGGGCGCTTATATTAGAGGAGATTTTTCGGGTATCCCTCGCTATCTACATTTCATATTTAATTATTTTTGAGGTCCATGCGGTTAATTTATCCTTTTCGGAAGATACTTTTATGCCCGCTAAACGAGACTGCCGTACTATGAATGTTTAGTTGCGGTTTTATTATTATGTTTTTGTTATTATGTGTTTGTTTATGTTATTTGCAACTTCGTCATTTGATTTGGTATGTTTCTGTTTTATTGTTTTGTTCTATTGTGGACTTCTTTTTATGTTTAAGTCTTCTTCATTATTATTTTTATTAATTATTATGGAGACGACTTGGATTAGTCTTTACCTTACTTCACTCGTGTCTGCTTTTGTTTTGGATTATCTTATGTGTCTAAGCTTGGGTTTTTTTTTTTTAATGTTTTCGGCGGCGGAGATTTCGACTGGTCTGGCTCTGTTTTTGTTTCTGCTTAGGGGGACCCCGTCCTTAACATTTAACTATACCCGAGCCCCCGTAACTGATTCACCCTTAGCTTAATGGTTAATTTTGTGCATTAAGTGTGTTTTTTTGTCTTCCCTCGGTTTTTTAAGGAATAACCTTAACCTACCTTATTTTACAGATTTTAATTGGTTTTTTATTAAGTGGGGCGGGCTTCACGGTATGCGTCAGGTGTGGCGCTCGCGGTATATGCTTTTTAACTGGGCGTATAGCACAAACCACAAACGTATCTCTATCAACTATTTTTGATTTGTTCTTTTTGCCGGCGTTGTTGGTATGGTACTGGCGACCATCATCCGTTTAGAGATGGCCTACCCCGGGGTTGGGATTTTAGCAGGCGATAACGCACAATACTTATCTATCGTAACAGCTCATGGCGTTATTATGGTTTTTTTTATGGCAATGCCTATGTTATTCGGTTTTTTTGGTAATTTTTTACTCCCGACACAGATGGGTGTACATGACGTAGCCTTTCCCCGTATGAATAGTGCGGCTTTTTGGTTTTTACCGGCTAGTCTTTTAGCCCTTTGTCAGTTGGTTTGTGTTGATCGCCGATACCAGCGTATGAATTGTTTTAATATTCGAGAGCTTCAGGGTTTGTTACGTAATCGATTTTTTGAGGAGCTTACCCCCTCACTTTTGTTAAACAACCAGAACAACTCCCGCACACTTCAAAACTTACGATCCTTTAACCTAGCTTACCCGGCTGAACCGGAGTACGTAACTTTTGGCCTCTCGGGCCTGGTTGATGCGGTCTTTAATCCTTTTTTTCGGTCGTCTAGCCGCGCTACTACTACTATCTCGGCTGGCTCTACCCCAGGCGGCTTTTTTGTAAAGTTAGTTAATCGGGTTAGGTTGGCTGTTAATCGTCCGCTCTGGGCGCCCCTATCTCATTTACGTGATTGCGTGGTTGACTCGCTTTATGCAGTTGTTGGTTGTTTTAGGTTTGCGTGGTTTGTACTGACCTCCGCAGTTAACTGTATTCGCCCGATGAACTTTTTTTCATCGTTTTTTGTTTTTATTGACTTACGTTGACTTGGTCATGTTTTTACGTCCCCTGTTGCCCTAAACTACCACTTAATGGTGAAGCGGGTACCTACCAGCGTATCTTCCAGTAGTACCCATAACGGAGCTGCGGCCCTTTTTAGAACTAGCCAATCGCTTGAGCTAACCCCTGGGCTTGGATCTTCTAGCGCGTACCTGTTGGGTACGATTTTTAACACACCGTTTACTAATAGTCGCGAGGGTCGTTATGAGCATCCGGAGATTTTATATAAGATTAAGACAGGTAATTACTTACCTGACGAACTAGCGCGCGCAAATTTCTCATCACTACTTACGGCGCTTAATTTTAAATCCATTGCCGGTATAAAAGCTAGTTGGTGGGATTCGAGAAATACGGGTGCTTTTTTGGATGAGATTTCGAGCAGCACTACGCTACCCTCCTACCTTTCCTTCCTAGGAGTGCTCGGTAGTGGCCACAGTACTGCTGGGACGACACTGGTCACTAACCAATTAATCGAAACTCTTATTTCGCAGAATCTGAAATCGTTATTGTTCGCACAGGCGAAGCAAGTACGCGTACTTAATAATTGACGCTCGCTAAAGCTTAGTCGGGAGGGCTGACGTTGCCGGCTACTAGCGGCTCGTCACCAACGCTCACTTTTCCGACGCTACGTTAATGATAATGAGCTTATTTGGGTCGTTGAGCGTAACGCTAAGGATCTTTTGCCTGGGTGAGCTATGATTACACCCTTTGCCTCACGTACGCGGTATACCCTCGTAGGTAAAACTGATATAGGTATTGCTATTGTAACGGTTACTTTGATTGCTTCTATGATATCCTCGGCAAATTTTTTAATGACCTATAGGTACCTCTCAACGCTTAATAATCGTAAAATGCGAGACGCTCGTTCTTTTTTTACAGAATCTGTGATTGTAGCTTCTTGGATGATGATTGCAGCAAACCCCATGTTGATTTTAGGATTACTTATGTTACTATCTGACCGTCACTGAAAAACCTCATTTTTTGATTATTCTGGCGGTGGCGATACTATTCTATTTCAACATATGTTTTGGTTTTTCGGTCACCCGGAGGTCTACATTATCATTATACCTTGTTTTGGGTTTACTAATACGCTTATTTCTTTTTATTTGCGTAAGAGAATTTCGGCCCGAGCAAGTTTACTATACTCACTATACACTATTGCGTTTTTAGGTTTTTTTGTTTGGGGGCATCATATGTATATGGTTGGGTTAGCTCACACCACACGTATGCTCTATAGTACCCTAACCGTTATGATTTCTGTCCCCGCCGCTACTAAAATTATGCACTGGCTAGTAACCTTTGTTAACAGCGCTATTCATTTTGAGTTGCCCTTTGTTCTTTCGTTATTTTTTATTTTTTATTTTGTATCTGGCGGTATTAGTGGGATGGCTGTAGCTCATACAGGAATGAGTATTTTATTTCACGATACGTTTTATGTAATCGGTCACTTCCACGTTATGCTGGCGGGATCCTTAATGTTCGCTGGTTTTGCTGCTTTTTATTTTTATTTACCTTCACTGTTCGGCGTACGTTATAGTCGAATTTTTGCGTATTTACATATTTTTTATTATTCTGTTGGGCAGCTCTTTACGGTTATCCCTATGATTTGGTTAGGTTATTTGGGTATGCCTCGCCGTGTTTTGGATTATCCTGCGGCTTTGGGCGGTTGGCATAGTTTAGTCAGCTCAGCACACATGATAACTGTTTCCGGGATCTTAGCCTTTGTTGTTATGCTTTTCGATAGTTTACGTAAACAGAAAGCGTATACTATTAAGACTTTTGGGGTTGGGCGGTACAACACCCGTTTAAATTTTTATTTATATCAGGTTGCGCGAAATAATTATTGACTCTCTAAGCACTTTGCTCTTTTACCTATTCGTATGGTTCAGCACTCAAAAAACCTTTCGGATGTCCATAATTTAGAGTACTTAGAGTCATCGGCCTTTTATTACTCATTTAGGCCTCGCTTGTACGGTAAGGATTGGCTTTATCTATAGCAGATTGTTTTTTTAGTTTATTTCTGTGTTTGTGGTGATTTTGTTTGTGTTTTTCTGTTTAGTGAGTTTTTTTTTTTACAAGTTACTGTTTTAGTTGTTTTGGTGTTTTTTTTTTTTATTTGGGATTCGTTTTTTTTAATAATCAATGCTGTTTTTTTTCTAGCGGTGGTGGCTTTTTTGGCTTGGTTGATTGATGCGGATATATATATTAATTTTTTAATTATAATTGATTTGGGTGTTTTTTTTATTCTTTTGGGTTTTTTACTAAACTTTGTTTCGGTCTTTACCGCAACGCGTCCGGGTTCTTACCGCCGAGAGTTTTTTGTAGTTTTTTTCCTTTTTTTTTTACTAGTCCGTTGTGGTGGTTCTTCAGTTTCCGGCCTTGTGTTATTTCTTCCTAACGCGGTGACGTTTTATGACTGGTATGCGGTTTTTAATTTATTTTATTTTACTGATTTACAACTCCTCTCCGATATTTATTACACTTTATCGGGCTTTGAGTTTATTGTTATGAACTTTTATTTGTATGTTATTATAGTTTGTCTCTACGTTCTCCGGCGCTGCCGTGATTACGAACTAAGCCCCCTTCCGTTGTCTTTTAGTGGCGGGCTTACAGTTAGGGGTAATTTCTTGCGTGTACAGGACCCGCAGGCTCAAAACTTAGTACGTGCTTCTGTACGTACCTGGTCCCGAAACTAGCGACTTGGTACAACGACTAACGTGGCTAAAAGTAGCTGATAGTTCCCAGGCCCAGTGACTTAAAACCTTTCATCTTTATGGGGGGTTTTCTCGTCGAGTTGCCCGTCTCGGGACTCTCGTAAAGGGCGCAGTCCGTGTAATTCAAGCTATACCCGACCCCTATAAAGGATTTACTGTTCGTCGCATCAATAAAGGGCGAGTTCTTAGGGGTGTGGTTATTCGGCACGCGTACCAGTTTATGTGGTTGTCTGGTAACGTATTACGTGCTAAGACTAACGATACGGTTATTTTAAAAGAGGATAGTTCGGTACTGATAAAGCATGTTATTGGTCCCTGTTTTCGCGGTGTTCGGCGTAAGCAAATTTTAGCGCTATTTCGCACTGTTCTCTAAGCACCCTAGTTTGTGTTTTTATGTTTTCCTTCAATGTGAAAGCACTAACGGTGCCTAGCACCTATGATTTTACCATATATAAACAGTTGTTGGATTCTTTCCTTACTTCTGGGGTCAGAGTACAGGAGTTTGTTTCCGACTACGTGGGTTTGTTTCCGGATAAGGAGTTTAGTATTCTACATACAACGACTCCGAATATAAAGATGTACTACCCGGAGCCCTTTATAGCCTCTCCAACTTTTATTAATGATGATATTTGGTTTTTGCATATTACAATCTACCAATACTGGCTTTGATTTATTTTTATTTCTCTGATTGTTTTTTTCTTTTTAGGTTTTTTAATCACTTTACGTTGGTGTAATATTCGACACCGACCTGCACGAGAAACGCGTGGAGTTAGCCGTTCGAAGTGTGGTGATCTAATCACTGCAACTGTTCCCGTTTCTTGGGCAGCCTCTATTATTATCCATGAGTCGACCGACGCTATTGAATTTGCGGACGGATTTGGATCAACTGACGTCGCTATTGGTATCCGAGCATACCAATGGGGCTGAGAATACTACTACCCAAAGGGCCTAGACTTGTCGAACGAGTTGACCGGCTCGGTTTTTATCGGTAATTCCCTAACCAACTCAAGCGGTTTAGTTGAGGACACCACCACCATCTTTAAGTCAGCTTCGATGACTTCGGATTTTTTACACCCTACAACCGCCGCACACTCCTCTAATTTATTATCCTTGACCGCCGACGGCGCAAATAGCGGTCTTGTTGATTTTAATTTTGGCTCGAATCGTCTTATTGCTCGACAAGCAACCACTTTGTTGGACAGTGGCGCTACGGTTAGCCTAGACTCGGTCCTTGATTTGTCTGGGGCTGTGGATACTGGGTTAGACGCCTTCTCCTACGCCTTTACTAACCATGTGTGGTCTCAGAGTTTTCCCGAAAAACCACTCTACACTAATCACCAGTTATCGTTTTTTAATAGTAAATCGGCCTTTTTAAACGCCATGAATTTTTTAAATTGAGGCGATTGGCGTAATCTTGCAGCGGCACTTACATTGACCCCCTGTACGGCTGCCGTTCCTGGATTACAGTCCACAGCCCCTAGCTTATTTAGTGATTTTTTAACTAATTTAACCCCTCTACACACTACTAGGTTATTGTGGAAGTTATGTTCTGCTACTTACGCGAATTTTAATCTTACGAATAGTCCTCTTTGGCCTACTTCGTTGGTAGCGGATCAGGACTTTAAACGCTGATCGGCCCTCGACCTAGTCGAGGATTTAGTTTGGGCACCCGCTGACTGAGCGGCGGCAGGTTTTTTCGAGACCGAGCCTCTCTTACTTAGTGTCGATAACGCTACTCGTTTAGAATATACGACAGTTTCACCTTTTGTGGATGTATCTTTGGTTGAGTACCTTGACTCGTTTACCCTTACTCAACCCCACTCTCTTTTTTCACTAACATCACTACCTTCGACAAGGTTGCTCCATACCACAACAACCGCATGGCTCGAGGAGGGGATCCGGACTTGGGTTTTTAGTTTGTGAAAACAAACGCAGTTAGCTCTCGGCAACTCAACACTCATGGGCGTTTTTAGCTTAGCGCCCCTACGCTCCAGCGTTACCCTTACCGAGACCTTGTTGAACTTTAATGACGTTTTAGGGTATGCGAATTTAAAGTTTAGTGTACTTACCTCGCATACGCTCGACGATAATTTGGATATTTTAGCGCTCTGGCGTAGTTTTGTGACACACCAAACCGCTTTTTGGAAGGTCTTTAAGCCTATGCTTGATGAACAACGCGGTACGTTCTTTAATCAAAATTTTTCTAACACTGCGCCCGTGTTGCCGGTTCTCGGTACAACGACGTCTTTGTTAGGTCAGGTCCAAAAGAACTCAGATAACGTGTTTGTTAATGTACTATCGCTCCGATCAGCGTTAACCACCAGAACGCTTTTCAGTACTATTCTAGCCTATAACGCGGTACCTACCTTCCCATTTCCCTTTAGTCTTTCTTTTGAGAGTGACAGTATTCGGTATTCCTGGTTTGATTGATATTCGGTCCGTAATTCAATTATTACTAAAGCCTTGGATACTTCGGTGTTTAACTTACACGCTTCGCGCGATTATACGTTTTCTTTTAACTCATCCCTTATTTCGTCAAGCTTGGTTAACCAATATGAGAACTATTTTTTAAAATACTCAGTGGCTCGTAAGTATTACCTCCCATCGAGTACCTATAGACCTTTTTTTTTAGATTTATTAACCTCTTCTGCGGGTTCCGGCTCAGTTAACTCCCCAAACCTCCTGTATTTTGATAATTATTTTCGATACTTGGGTTTAACCAACCCCGCCACCTCCACCTCACCATTACCCATTTACTCGGGTACACTTACTCAGCTTCGGCCTTTTACTGAGTCGTTATCCTATAACCATAACTCAGTGAATCCGCTGGTTTCTTTTTTTGATGTTACTGCGCGTCGGGAATACTTGCTGCACGCACTTAATGGATCGTATAACCACGGTAACTTAGGAGACCTCAGTAATACGCTTAAGGCTCTTAACGACGCGGCACATTGTGCGACTACGACCAACACACCACTTAACACGTACTATAGTACACCCTCTCAACCCTCCACGGATGCTATGCCCCAGGTCTCACAATACCAGCCGCTAAAAAAAGGAATAGTTAATATGATACGAATTCAGGCAGACAAAGCAGTTGCCATGCCGACCGACACGCGTTTGCAAATTTTAGCCGTATCGAAGGACATTATCCACTCGTGGGCTATTCCCGCTGCTGGTATTAAAATTGACTGTATTCCGGGGTACTCATCTCACCGAGTAGCTATTTTTACGTTGTCGGGTATTTACTGAGGACAGTGTATGGAAATTTGCGGTAGGTTCCACCATTGGATGCCTATTGTTGTCTATTTTTTACGTCGGGATTTATTTTGTCTTTGGTGTATCCACTTCATCTTCAAAAATAACCAAACAAATTCAACACTTCAATCCTTAGCTCACGGGGCAACTGACTCATCAGTAGTTGTACCGAAGACACCGGATGTTTGGGGCTATACGTGTTAGTACCCTAACGTGTTTTTATAAACTAGCCTGAAGTTAGTTATAATTGAGGTTTAGTTATTTTTCAGTAATTTTACTAGTAAGTTATTTTATGGCTGAATTGTGAATATACATGGTTTTTTTGGTACACAAAGAAAGAGAACAGTAACGTGAGTGACTGGTGAAAAGATTTTTAAAAGATTTTGAAATTCGGTGTTTTTTTTTACTTAAGGCTAAAGCACTAAGGTACCTTTTGTATAATGGACTGACTAGTTAGTACCATATGTATGGATTTTTCCTTAGGTAGATTAGATAATATTTGGTACTAGACTCGAAGCTAGCCGATCTATTAATGAGCAGGTGAAAGGCCGAACTCGTGGATGTTGCAAAATCCTGAGATGACTTATTAATAGGGGTGAAAGGCCAATCAAGGTTAGTGATAGCTAGTTCTCCGTGAAATGTATTTAAGTACTATCCTTACTAATTGTTCCGGGGTGTGGATATTTTGTAATTCTTAAATTACGAAAAAAACCTAATACGGTTATTTTTTTTTGTAAGGAACCAGACGTACCGTGTTAAGGCGGTATGTCTAGAGGGAAACAGCCCAGACCCGAAGATAAGGTTGTTAATTTAGGTTAAGTTTAACGGGGGGTAGTACTACGGGCCTAGAAAGTAAACTTGAAAGTAGTTATCTATTTAAGAAAGTGTAACAACTCATTAGGTTTTAACAGTAGCGATAAGTTTTTGTTTAGTATCCCTCCCGAATAATGTTTGCAGATATACCTAATACCGAAGTACGGGGTTTAGCGGTAACGGAGTGGTAAATATACGGGTGCAGGTGTGCTGAAAAGTACACTGAACGTATTTTATTTAATAATGTCAGTACGAGTAGTGTTAAGTGCTTCGTGTGATACGGCACGGCCGAATAATTTAAAGTTTCGCTGCAAGGGTTATCCGCAGCGTAAAAAACAATCCTTTTTATTAAGAATAATTTTAATATATATAGGCAGTCTTTTATTCTTAGCCTTATTAGCTTTAAAGCCTTACGTCGTTTGGCTGTTCGGCTGATACGGTTAACAAGAAGTCCCTAAATACGATAATTGTATTAAAACCAACACAGGTAGTTAAATAGAGAATATTCAGGTTTTGGGTGAAAGTGGCTGAAGGAACTCGGCAAATTGGCTTTGTAACTTCGGGATAAGGAGCTCTTACTTACGTAAGAATCATAAAATTGGGGGTGGCGACTGTTTACTAAAAACACAGGACTCTGCTAAACATTATGTGTTGTATAGAGTCTGACACCTGCCCAGTGCTGTAAGGTGAAGTGAAGTCTACGACTCTATAAGCCCCAGTAAACGGCGGCTGTATTCCTGACGGTCCTAAGGTAGCGAAATTCATTGGCGATTAATTGTCGTCCTGCATGAATGGTGTAACGACTGCCCCGCTGTCTCCAGTCACTGCCCGACGAAACTAAACTGTAGGTGAAAATGCCTATATTTTTTAGCGGGACGGAAAGACCCTATGCACCTTTACTAGAACCTTACTTATGGTCGTCTTCTCATTTTTTTATTCGATTTCCGGTATTTGAGAAAATTAACCTACGCCGTTAATATTCTTTGGTGCGTTAGTAAGGATGCTAGTTTAACTGGGGTGGTTGTCTTCTAAATAGTACCGAAGACGAGTATACGGTTTACCCTTATCATAATAGTGTAGGGAAAGGCCAAAATCTTTAACGTATTTGTTTTAGATTAGCTTATTGCTTATTATAGTGATCCGTTACTATATTATTAATGTATTTAACGATAAACAGATAAAAGGTACGCTAGGGATAACAGGCTAATAGTTTCTTAGAGTTCATATCGACGAGACTGTTTGGCACCTCGATGTCGGCTCATCACATCCTGGTTGTGAATAATCTTCCAAGGGTTGGTCTGTTCTACCATTAAAGTGGTACGTGAGCTGGGTTTAGAACGTCGTGAGACAGTTTGGTCCCTACCTGCTAAATTTTTGAAAAAAAGTAAACTCTTACTCCAGTACGAGAGGACCGAGAAGGACTGGCCTATGGTTATAAATTGTTTTTACGAGAAAGCACGTTTACAAGCTAAGCCGGGAATTAATAATTATAATTTCCTTAAGAAATAATGTTACTTTTTTTTTTGTGGTTATGGGTAGATAACCCGGTAGGCTTGGGAGCTAATAGTAGTAATACAAACACTCACTAAGTACTTTTTAACCTTAACAGTATTAACGATAATGTAGCTTAACGGGTAAAGTTTAAATTTCATACATTTAGGGATGCAAGTTCGACCCTTGCCATTATCATTGCTTGCGAATCATATATTTAACGCATACACTAAGGAATCACTCCGCAGAACGTATCGACCCTCACACCGCTCTTATTTTTCGGATACTTTTATTATTTATTTCTTAACGAAGGAGGTTTTTTATACAAAGTTGAAATACTCACGTGTCCCGCAGTTTGATACCTCGTCTGGGGCGGTTGCTTCATTTACTTCGGGTCTTTTTGGATTTATGGTTTGTGAGCGTTTTGGTTTTGAGCTAATCGATTCGGGGGATTTTTTATTTTTCGTATTATATTTACTTGCTAGTTTTTTTTTAGGGGCCCTGATTATTGGAATACTTGGCGCCTCAAATAACTGGGGCTCAGATTTATCTAATTTTATTTATTCGTTTAAGTTTTGACGTAAGTAGTGTTTTTTTGGTAGAAGGGCGCCAAGTCAGAAAGACTCGTTGGAGCTACTTGCCTGATTTTAAAGGCTTTGATGTTATCTCAAACTGGACCTGGGATTTGGTTTCGTTTTCTGGTAAGTACTTAGCCTTTTTAAATTTTTATGTTAATCGATTACTTCTCCCTTTTTCATCAGTTACGTCGATTTTTGGTTTTGTTTTATTGTTGGCTATTTTGCTGCAGCTCCTATCAGGTTTTTTTTTAGCTTGGTATTATATTCCCGAGCCCGGTCTTGTTATTGAATTACGCGAGGAGATGTTTGAAGATACTCGTTTTGGGTTAGAGGTTTTTTCTATGCACGTGCGTGGTGTTGATGTTATTTTTGTTTTCTCTTATCTTCATTTGTTAAAGAAAATTCATCTTAAGAATTATGTTTCTGTAGACGGCGATGGTTGGATTTTAGGTGGCTATGCTTTTTTTTGGTTTCACTATGTTGTTGGTCTGGGTATTTGCTTAAGTGCATCGCATCTAAGTGATCTTACCCTGACTATCGGCGCTAATATTTTTTGGTCACTCGTTAACAACACACACAAGACTTATTACTTTATTTTTACAAACAAACACTTAAATGTCGATGAGATGATGCGGCTAATGGTGCTTCATTATTTTACGCCCTGATACTATCTCTATCTTGTTAAGTTGCATATCATGTTTTGTCACGAGGGCTGGGATTCTGACAGCGAAAAGAATACTTATGAGGATAAGTCCAACACCTGGATTTCATGATTTTACGACGGTATGCTTAAGGAGATTCAAGATTCGTGGCATTTATTAATTTGGGCTTATGCCTACTTTTTTTTTCATCATTTTGACCTAAACTCTACGGCTTTTTTTTTCTTTGAGCGTTGGAATATTGCTGAGCTTGATGAAATTCGTTATTATGGCGTAGCCCCTCACTGATACTTCCGCCCGTTGATGGGAATTTTAGTTATTGCGCCTACCCACTTTGAGGGACTAATGTGGATGGGTTTGTTTTTTGTATTAATTTCGTTTACCCCCGTGTTTTATAATTTTTATAATTCGTCGTTCAAGGATGTCCCCTCAACCCCTATGCACGACTCACTTATTCAGAGTTTTTTTTTTGCGTTGTTTTTGTTTGCCTTATTTACTACGGCAAGTATTTTACCCTGCGGCCGTTATTATTACGATCCTGAGGGTGGTTATGTCGGTAACACCTGATTAAAGTTTGCATACCAGTATTTGTTTTGGTATCTCGGTTGAATTATTTTTCATTTGGATTTTTTTGAATCAGTTACCCGTATTTATGCAAATCGTTTTTTTTTACACGTGCGTCCTTATTTTGCTTAGGTGTGTTTGTTTATTGTTTATTGTTTATTGTGTGGTTGTTCGGTTGTCTTTAGTTTTTGTTTTTACTATGGGTATGGCGCATTGAGTTTTTTTAGGACCACTTGTGTTTTGTTGTTTGTTCGTAACGGTGAGGCTGTTTTTTTTTTTTTTGTGACTTTGGGGGTGGGGTTTTTTATTCCCTCCTTCGCCACAGACCTCACAGTTTTTAGTTTTTTTTTAACCTCTCCTGGGTGGACTAATGTTGTTTTTATTTTTTTTTTACTTGCCGTTCGTTTTTTCCCCTACCTTCTTGTTTTTAGTTTATTATTTTATTTGTTTCTTTCTCTTGGTTGGTTTTTTGATCCGTGGTACTACTTACCTACCTCACTTTTATTTTACCAAAATACTCTACTAACTAACCCACTTAACCTCACACACCCGGTTTTGGTTACTGGGTCAATTGTTTGTTTGTTTGGCGCTTGTGTAGGTCTTATTGGTTTAGGCTGCACGCCCTACTCCTTTATTTATTATTTTTATTTGTTCTTTTTGAATTCCCGCCGGTCACTGTATTACGTAGTTACTGCAGGAACTGCTCTCTTATTTGGTTGTTTTTGGGCTCTTCAACTAAGTACTTGAGGCGGTTGGTGGATTTGGGAAAACTCAGAGTTACTTTTGTTGTTTTTGTTTTTTTTACTTGTTGCGCTTCTCCACTCTTATTTTGTAGTCGGTTCGTTTTTTTTAGTTTACCTATTGGCGATTTTTTTTTTACTGCATTATATACTTACGTGGTTGTTTGTTTTTTGATGAAGCCCAAACTCTTTGCATACTTTTAGTACCGTTAGTGTTTTTTTTTTTAGTCACTACGTTACGACTATCGGGTTATTTTTATTGTTTATTATCTTTACTACTTGGCGTACACGCACCGTACCTTATTGTTTTTTTAGAAGTTTTTTTGTACCAACGCTCATGCTCTGCTGTTGGATCGGGCTGTGGCTCAGTTGGGTTATTTTTTTAGGTGCCGGTTTTTTGGCGGCGGTAGCTTATATTTTTATGACGTTACGGGTGTTTAAGTCCCGTGTTGTTTTATTTAGCCACTTGTTGTTTTTTGTGTTTTTCCTTCTAGCTATTTTTTTTAATTTTAGTTCTTATGTTGGTATCTCTATCTGATTACTTATCCCTTGCTCTGAGCCCCTTATTTATTTTATTGAGGCGGTAGCTACCCGTTTTTGCTTGTTGTCGTATTTACAAACTGAACCAATTTACCCCGGTACTTTAGTTTATTTACCTTTTATTGGGCTGAGTTTTATTCCGCATAACCTGTATACTGTTTGTGCTTATTTAGACCCTATTTTTGTGTTTTTGTGCGTTTCCGTAATATGTTCTTATGGCTAAAATTTACTACAATCACGCCCTCATTTTATTTCCGTAATAGGCTTTTTATTGAGCGCGGATTTCGCGTAAATAACATGTATACTTTTATGGGAAGTACCCAAAAAAGCTTTACTTGGCTACCCACTAGCTCTTCAAACCTCTCATTGTATTGATTTCGCCGTAGAGGCGCTATGTGACTTTTCTTTTTTATCTCCCTCTGTTTTATGGGTTTTTTTTTTTTTGACTTTTCCCATTTTACCCCCCTTGACAATACTCAAGTTGTTCGTGCTCTTTGTTATGTTTTTTGGCGAACTATTGATTGTGTATTTTTCTTTTTTATTCATTTTTTTATTTTTTTTTTCGCTGGGCTTTCGTGAGGCCTGCGGTACGTAACCAACTTTGCCTCCACGCGGTACTGGGCTTCAGCCATACGTAATAAATTCTTTACCTACAGTAACTCCGCCCCGCAGGATCAGCTTAGCCGCCTACGCGCTACCAGTAAGTTAGGGCAGTCACACGGTTTGGTGGTTCCCACCCTCGCCCCCTCGGCTAGTACCTTTACTAACGCTACGGTGCTTGCGTTGGTTGGTGACCTGTACCGGGTATCAGTAGTGACAGCCCCAGTTTTAGGTTGAGCAGACATGACTCGATTACCTTCCCAACCAAGCTTACTATCTAGTAACCGCCCCAACTTGGAGTTACCTCCCCTCGCTACCCACTCTTGCTTTTTTTTACAAACTATTCTTCCGCGTACAGTCTCACTTGATAACCGTTCTGCGTTTTTTTTGGATCCTAACTCCCTTGGCGGGTTTCATGGCGGTTTCCTTTCTTCAAATTCTATTGATTGTGTTTACACTAAGCAGATTACAAGTATGCGTACGGTTCGGTGATTATTTCGGAATTTTTCTTCAGTCAATAAGGACACGTCCTATATCCGTAACTTACTTAGCTGCACGTCCGGTAAACAACTACTACCCTTTATAGGGGAAGGGGGCCCCCTTGGTCCTATGAACCCCTCTCTAGCACTCGAGTGGTTTGGGTTTCGCTCTACTTACCTTGCCCGCCCCTTTTTAGTTGAGTCTTGGGCGACTTACGCACAAAAACAACAACAGCACACACCCCTAACCCTAACCCCACATAACATTATTGATTTAGGTCGAGTTCAGTCGGTAGTTCATCCCCAACTTGGTCCTTTTTTGTGGGAGTACTGATCAAGTCTCTTTACCAGTGATGATTACTTAGTCCTTAAATTAGGAAACCTAACGGACCTAAAGAGGTCTAGTTATTGTGGTTTAACTACTCGGCGTTGGTTTTAGTTATCTTGTGTTTAGTTGTTTTTACTTTTCTCTCAAAATACGAAAACATACCTTACCCCAACCATTAGTATTTCGTCACGATTTATTTTCTTTACGGCACGTTATTTACGCCTGGGTTTATTTACTTTAGTTTCCTCGTTGATGCGTATTATTGCGGCAGCTCGAGTTTTCCCGTCGCCCGGTACATTTTTCTCGTACCGTTGTGTTACTACCGGTGTTGCCCTTGCGGGGAATATTGACTCCCATAAAAGCGCGTCGGTAGTGTTATGTTCTAGTAAACAGCTGGTTCGTGTTTTTTTTACACCCCATAGATTCCTTACCGTTTTGTTTTTTTTTACGCGACTGTTTTTTACACCAACTACTAATAGTAACCTTAGGTTGAGTCCTTACGCTTTTTGTTTTTTTTTCCGTAATCTTATTTTGTTTAGGTTGTGACTGTAGCCGTGTTTCTTTGTTTTTATTTGTTTGTGTTTTTTGTTTTTTAATCCTTAACTGTGCAGGATTATATTTTTATCGACAGTGGTGGGGTCCCTTGGGGTTGTTTGTGTTTTCGACTTTGTCGTTAGGTCTGGTTGTTTTACTGTTACTGGTTGTTTTTGTGGGTCATGTTAATTTTACTACGGTTTGGTTTGTTGACTTAGGTCGTCTTTTTTTTTTGTTTGATATTTTTGAGGTTAATTTGGTTTTTTGTGTCGACGGGTTAGCTCTTGTGTCCTCTGTACTAGTCTTAGTATTAACGATGTTTGCTCAGTATTTTGGTGTTGAGTATATGTACCGTGAGGCTTTTATTTTACGGCTAGTTTATCTTTTAAATTTTTTTGCGACTAGTGTTGTTTTTTTATTTTTTGTATACGATTTTTTTTTAATATTAGTTGTTTGAGAGCTTATAGGTCTTTTCTCGCTACTGCTTGTTAATTTCTACTCGCTCCGGATCTACACCCTTAAAGCAGCTTTTAAAACTTTTTTATTTTCCCGGTTTAGTGACTTTTTTATTTTTATTGTTTTTTTTTTTTTTGTTTTGGTTTGGCAGGCTTCGGATTTAGGGCTTCTTTTTGTTCAGATACCTTTTTTTCTGTTTTACAATATATACGTCGGTCCGGTTGGTGTTAATCTACTTAACTTGTTGGGTTTTTTTTTAGTAATTAGCGGCGCTGTTAAGGCTGCTCAGTTTTTTTTCCATGTCTGGTTGCCTGATGCTATGGAGGCACCTACGCCCGCATCTGCTCTTATCCACTCCTCCACCTTGGTTATTATGGGGATTTACTTAGTGATTCGGTTTAGTATTCTTTTTGAATTTTCTTACTTGGGTAACATCACCTTGGCGGTTCTTGGGTCTGTGACTGTTGCGGTTGGGGCGGTATCGGCCGCCTTTCAAAACGATATTAAGAAGTTAGTTGCCTACTCAACAGTTAGCCAGATGGGGTATCTCTTTTGCGGCTGTGGGTTTTTAGCCTACAGAGAGGTTTTATTTTATTTGGCTGTGCACGCGGCAAATAAAGCCTTTTTATTTATTTTGGTTGGTTACATTGTGCACTTTTTTACGGGAAATACAGATATGCGTTTTATGGGAAGACTATATGCTCAGGGCGCCGACATAGTGTTTTTATTGTTCTTTGTGAGTTTTAATTTAACGGGACTCCCGCTCACTTCTGGTTTTTTTGCAAAAGAGTTTCTTGTGTTTCAGACACTCCGTTTAGATTACTTTTCGCTATTTGTTCGACTGATGTGGTTTTTTAGTTTCCTACTAACTCCCTTTTATATGTTTTTTTTAAATATTTGGGTAGTTTTTAAGTCTGACCAGCGTTTTGGTTCTTCTGTTTTGTTTTTATCTTCTGTGGGCTACGGAAATCAGCCCCACTACATGTCTTGACTTCTTGTTTCTCGTTTGTTTGCTAAGTCAACTACGTTAGTTTTATTTGTTTTTTTTTTACTTGTTACCCTAACCGGTGATAGTTTTATTAGTGGTTTTTTCTCTCTCAACTGATCTCCAGATCCTATATTGTTCGCGAGTTGATCTGGTTTTGGCCTCAATCCGGGACTGTTTACTGTCACAAACTCAGGACGCGTTCATTATCTTCTTAGCTTCATCCTACTTACCCTTACGGCCGCAGCTCTGCGTTATCTAGTTAAGTTGAGCACTTAACTAGATAACGCAGAGCTGC